ATTTTATAGATAACTATTTATCTAGATATACGAGATCTTAAATACAAAATAGAAGACGAAACAACTTAAACGTTTCTATTGTTAAATTGGATGCACAATTAATCCTATGGATCTTTAGGATTGGTGTATTCTTTTCTATCTCGTAGGTTCGGATCCTGGGTCGAGCTAAATATCACAACTTTTGTTACCCATCCTGTATATTGCCCTTTCCTTTCGTTTCGTGTTGGAATAGAAACTTATTAGTATTTAAGTAGACGAGATTTTACGAAAAAAGTTCTTCAGATTCATAGGAGAGAACAACTATTTCGTTTTTCGATGTGAATTTGACACAACAGGGGGTAAACTACTAAAAAATTTAAATAAATTGTTTATTTGATTTGATTTTTTTTTATTAAATTTCCATTTTTTGAAGATTTTTTCAATTCTATTATTATAGAATTGAAATAGAATTGAAATAGAAAAGAGTTCCAGCACATATAGTGACATATCATATATAGTGAAACGATACTCTGGGTTCTCAAGAAAAAGAATCGTTTTTTTAATATCCACTCACTCGTTATTATTATTAGTTAATAATCCTAGTGATTGGATTTAGATGCTTATTGTGATAGGAAATGAAATATTCAAAAGATATTTTTCATCGAATGACTATTCATCTAGTGTATTTTCATGTAAATAGAGGCAAGAAAGCTCTATGGAAAAATGGTGGTTCAATTCGATGTTGTTTAATAGGGAGTTAGAATACAGGTGTGGGCTAAGTAAATCAATGGATAGTTTTGGTCCTATTGAAAATACCAATGTAAGTGAAGACCCAATTATAACTGATATGGATAAAAACATTCAGAGGTGGAGTGATAGTGACAATTCTAGTTACAGTAATGTTGATTATTTAGTCGGCGTTGGGAACATTCGGAATTTCATATCTGATGACACTTTTTTAGTTAGGGATAGTAATAGGGACAGTTATTCCATATATTTTGATATTGAAAATCAAATTTTTGAGATTGATAATGATCATTCTTTTCTAAGTGAACTAGAAAGTTTTTTTTATAGTTATAAGAATTTCAGCTATCTGAATAATTTATCTAAGAGTGACGATCCCGACTATGATCATTCCATGTATGATACTAAATATAGTTGGAATAATCACATTAATAATTGCATTGACAGTTATCTTCGTTCTCAAATCTGTATTGATGGTTACATTTTAGGTGATAGTGATAAATACAATGACAGTTACATTTATAGTTACATTTGTGATAAAGGCAGAAATCTTAGTGAAAGAGGGAATTCCAGTATAATAACTCGCACGAATGCTACGAGTGATAGTGATTTAACTAGAAGAGAAAGTTCTAATGATCTAGAGGAAACTAATGATCTAGAGGAAACTAAAAAATACAGACATTTGTGGATTCAATGCGAAAATTGTTATGGATTAAATTATAAGAAAGTTTTGAAATCTAAAATGAATATTTGTGAACACTGTGGATATCATTTGCAAATGAGCAGTTCAGATAGAATCGAACTTTTGATTGATCGAGGTACCTGGAATCCGATGGATGAAGACATGGTTTCGGGGGATCCCATTGAATTTCATTCAGAAGAGGAACCTTATAAAGATCGTATTTATTCTTATCAAAGAAAGACAGGATTAACTGATGCTGTTCAAACAGGCACAGGTCAACTAAATGGTATTCCCGTAGCAATTGGGGTTATGGATTTTCAGTTTATGGGGGGTAGTATGGGATCCGTAGTAGGTGAGAAAATCACCCGTTTGATCGAATATGCTGCCAATCAATTTTTACCTCTTATTCTAGTATGTGCTTCTGGAGGAGCACGTATGCAAGAAGGAAGTTTGAGCTTGATGCAAATGGCTAAAATATCTTCTGCTTTATATGATTATCAAGCAAATAAAAAGTTATTCTATGTCTCGATCCTTACATCTCCTACTACTGGTGGGGTGACGGCTAGTTTTGGTATGTTGGGAGATATCATTATTGCCGAACCCAATGCTTACATTGCATTTGCGGGTAAAAGAGTAATTGAGCAAACATTGAATAAAACAGTACCTGAAGGTTCACAAGCGGCTGAATATTTATTCCATAAGGGCTTATTTGATTCAATCGTACCGCGTAATCCTTTAAAGGGCGTTCTTAGTGAGTTATTTCAGCTCCATGCTTTCTTTCCTTTGACTCCAAATTAAATCAAGTAGAGCCTTAAATTATTCCATTATTATTATTTATTTATTAAATTATTAATAAATAAATAATATAATAATTAATTATTTCTTATTTTTTTTCTATTATACTATATACTATATTATAAATATAACTATATTATAAATATAACTATATTATAAATAAATAATATAATTAATTATACTATTCTAAAATTCATTCTAAAATGAATATTAAAATATTATTAATACTATTTTAATACTATTTTATTTATTTTAATACTATTTTTAATTTTTCTTTTTTTTATTATATTTCATTTTCTAATTAATATTTAATTTATATTAATAATTTATTATATATACTCATACTCATTTAGATATACTTAGTAGAATTCTATATAGAATTCTATATGAAAATCTACTTGGTATAAGTATATTATATATGAATTCTAGTGATTATAAGATCTCTTTATAACAAAATAGAAAAATAAACAATATAAAAATAGAAAAATAACAGGTAAAAATCTTAATAGAACAATAACAAAAAAACTAAAAAAATAACAGGTACAAATATTAAATCGAGGTACCCATTCTATGATAACTCTCAGTAACTTACCCTCTATTTTTGTTCCTTTAATAGGCCTAGTATTTCCGGCACTTGCAATGGCTTCTTTATTTCTCTATGTTGAAGAAAACAAGATTTTTTAGATACGGACAGCAGTAGGGACAAATCTCATCTATTTTTTTTAGATCTAGAAGCAATTCGATGAATTACTCCTAAAGGTTTACATAAAAATAGTGCTAGTTGATGAGAGTTACTTCGCAAACAAGGAAAAGTAAAATAGAATTCATTTGGTTGGGTTATTTTCCCAATTCCAAAAAAATACAACTGGATCTAATATGGGTTGGCGATCAGAACGTATATGGATAGAACTTATAACGGGGTCTCGAAAAACAAGTAATTTCTGCTGGGCCGTTATCCTTTTTTTAGGTTCATTAGGGTTCTTATTGGTTGGAACTTCGAGTTATCTTGGTAGGAATTTGCTATCTTTATTTCCGTCTCAGCAAATTCTTTTTTTTCCACAAGGGATCGTGATGTCTTTCTATGGAATCGCTGGTCTCTTTATTAGCTCTTATTTGTGGTGTACAATTTCGTGGAATGTAGGTAGTGGTTATGATCGATTCGATAGAAAAGAGGGAATAGTGTGTATTTTTCGTTGGGGATTTCCTGGAAAAGATCGTCGTATCTTTCTCCGATTCCTTATGAAAGACATTCAGTCCATCAGAATAGAAGTTAAAGAGGGTATTTATACTCGTCGTGTCCTTTATATGGAAATCAGAGGACAGGGGGTCATTCCCTTGACTCGTACTGATGAGAATTTGACTCCACGAGAAATTGAACAAAAAGCGGCAGAATTGGCCTATTTCTTGCGTGTACCAATTGAAGTATTTTGAAAAAAAAAAAAATGAACTGAAAAATGAATGCTTTCTTAAAAAAAAAACGGAAAAAATTCAAGAATTTTTTTTGGAAATATTTGATATTTTTAATTTAGATTTGATAGAAAGGGTGTTTTTTCGTTTCGAAATCCAACTAATATTCATTACTTGAAGTGCTCTTTCATGCATTCATCGAAAGGGGCAATTGCTTCGAATTTTAGCAATTGATATCTTTGGAAACAATATCTTTTTCTTCATTCGAATTGGAAGCAGACTCTTTCTTTTTCTTATTCTATTTGTGTATTCTTTCTAAATTCAAGAACTAACTCCCGAATTGCAAATAAAAAAAACGCGAGAATAGATTTATAGGCTCTATGACTTGTAATAGAACTTATGCTTGATAGAAATATTCTTATCATATAGAGTTGACGAATGAGGTGAAGCTGACTTCATTAAAGACGAAAAATGGCAAAAAAGAAAGCATTCATTCCCCTTCTATATCTTACATCTATAATCTTTTTGCCCTGGTGGATCTCTTTCTCATTTAAGAAAAATATGGAATCTTGGGTTACTAATTGGTCAAATACTAGGCAATCCGAAATTTTCTTGAATGATATTCAAGAAAAGAGTATTCTAAAAGAATTCATAGAATTAGAGGAACTGTTACTCTTGGATGAAATGATAAAGGAATACCCGGAAACACGTCTACAAAACCTTCGTATCGGAATCTACAAAGAAACGATCCAATTGATCAAGACGCACAACGAAGATCGTATGAATACGATTTTGCACTTCTCGACAAATATAATCTGTTTCGTTATTTTAAGCGGTTATTCTATTCTAGGTAATCAAGAACTTATTATTCTTAACTCTTGGGTTCAAGAATTCCTATATAACTTAAGCGACACAATAAAAGCTTTTTCTATTCTTTTATTAACTGATTTATGTATAGGATTCCATTCGACCCATGGTTGGGAACTAATGATTGGTTCTGTCTATAAAGATTTTGGATTTGCTCATAATGATCAAATTATATCCGGTCTTGTTTCCACTTTTCCAGTCATTCTAGATACAATTTTGAAATATTGGATTTTCCGTTATTTAAATCGTGTATCTCCGTCACTTGTAGTGATTTATCATTCAATGAATGACTGAAAAAAGGATCCACTGATCCAATTATAAAGTTTGTTATTTTGTACAAAAGCTAACCATTCAAAAATTGACTTATTCTTTTCTTTTTCTTTCTACTCATCCAGGGGATTCCTCCTATATTCCAGTAAAATTCTTTCAGTACATAGCAGAATCATGGATAGGGAACTGTACCAGTGACCAACCTAATTTTATTGTAGAACTTTTCAGGATCAATGATTGGACCATGCAAACTAGAAATTACTGTTCTTGGATAAAGGAAGAGATTACTCGATCAATTTCCGTATCACTCATGATATATATAATAACTCGAGCACCCATTTCAAATGCATATCCCATTTTTGCACAGCAGGGTTATGAAAATCCGCGAGAAGCAACTGGCCGTATTGTATGTGCCAATTGCCATTTAGCTAATAAGCCCGTGGATATCGAGGTTCCACAAGCGGTACTTCCTGATACTGTATTTGAAGCAGTTGTTCGAATTCCTTATGATATGCAAGTGAAACAAGTTCTTGCTAATGGTAAAAAGGGGGCTTTGAATGTGGGGGCTGTTCTTATTTTACCGGAGGGGTTTGAATTGGCTCCCCCCGATCGTATTTCGCCTGAGATTAAAGAAAAGATAGGTAATCTGTCTTTTCAAAGCTATCGTCCCACTAAAAAAAATATTCTTGTGGTAGGCCCTGTTCCTGGTCAGAAATATAATGAAATAACCTTTCCTATTCTTTCCCCCGATCCCGCTACTAAGAGAGATGTTCACTTCTTAAAATATCCAATATACGTAGGCGGGAACAGGGGAAGGGGGCAGATTTATCCCGACGGGAGCAAGAGTAATAATAATGTTTATAATGCTAGAGCAGCAGGTATAGTAAACAAAATCATACGAAAAGAAAAGGGGGGATATGAGATAACTATAGTAGATGCATCGGATGGCCGCGAAGTGATTGATATTATACCTCCAGGACCAGAACTTCTTGTTTCAGAGGGTGAATCTATCAAACTTGATCAACCATTAACGAGTAATCCCAATGTGGGTGGATTTGGTCAGGGGGATGCGGAAATAGTACTTCAAGATCCGTTACGTGTCCAAGGTCTCTTGTTCTTCGTGGCATCCGTTATTTTGGCACAAATCTTTTTGGTTTTTAAAAAGAAACAGTTTGAGAAGGTTCAATTATCTGAAATGAATTTCTAGGTCCGCGGATTTATCAACATATTAAGTTCGTAAAAATAACGAAATTTTTTTGTTGATAATTATGTAATTCTGTATAATCAAAAGATTATGAAAAGCCCCTTGCTTGTTTCTATTTATACCATATTTAGAGAATTCACCGCAGTACTAGTCAGTCATAGTATGTATATTGTGACGAAGACTATTTTACTTTACCTATTTTTTGTTTCTTTTTTTTTTTTTTCACCCCCAAGAAATTGGAGCACTATAATTATGTCACTGTTTTCGGATTTCAATGTCATAGAATATAAATATATTCAATTAATAGTTTTAATAGTTTTTGTTTTTCTATTTGACTATAAGACAACTCGATACTAAACATAAGATAAATAAACGGAGAATATTAAGCACAGTATAAATAGAAATTGGAAAAACGGGATTCTAGGAGGGATTATTTGTCTTCCTAGAACCCTTCTTGTTTGTGTCGAAATATTCTCCCAAATATCTTTATATAATAATACCTATTGATCTCGTTCGTCAAAGAATCCTATTCCCCATTCTTAGTTTAGATTTTTTCCGAGTTTTTATTAGAACCTTTATGACATAATGACATATAATATTTTTTTTATTTATTGCATATACATATAACATATAAGCATATAACATATAAGAAGTAGTAGAGTAGTCGACAAACAAAAAAGAGAGGGAATCTTATTGAACAAATAGGATTTCTTCGAAAAATATTATATACTCCAATTTAAAATAAGATTCTTTTAGCATAGAAAGGGTTCGCTTCGCATGATATGTGATCAAAATATATAAATATATAGAAAAATAAATAATATATATATATTATATTTTTTATATATAAATATATTAATTATATAATATAATTAATATATTACTTATAATTAATATATTACTATTAACTATTACAATTTATTACAATACAATATATTTAATACAATATATTTAACATTTTAATTACATTTTATATTTGTTTGTCTTTGTGCCGCCCAGAAAAAGGAAATCAAGTGATTCCTTCTTTGTTTTCCTTTCGTTTTCTTTATTTTAACTTTGAAAGTATTGACAGATATTATCGAGGAAGAGATGTTTTGAATCAATTAATGAAATTCATTTTTCAAAAATCTCATCAGAAAAAAAAATGAAATGGAGTTTTTTGAAACATCGGAAAAAGTTTTCTATTTTGTCATTTATACGAATGAATAAAAAATCTTATGATTATTAAGAACTCAACAGGAACCCCTCTTTCTTTGCTTTGACGAGAGGGGTTCCTGTTGAGTTCTTACGCTTTCATTTCGAAAATTCAGTTCAGCCAATTACTACAGGGATGAACCCAATCCGGAATATGAACCATAAAAGAAAATACCAATTAAACCGATCACAGGAATACCAGTTACAGTACCTATTATCCAAAGAGGAATCCTTCCAGTAGTATCAGCCATTTATCCCACTTTCCTCCACATTTCATCAAGTAGTCATGCTAGAGACATAAACAGTCATAGATAATTATGAGATTATATCCTTCCGAATGGGATAAGAGAATTCCTAA